CAAAAAACGACTGTATCTTTATTTTTTTTTAAACTCTATACTTAATTACAATCTTGAATGCATATATTATCATATATAATATGATATAGATATAAATGAAAAATTAGGTATGCCCACTTCACTTTTACTCGATTTCAATAGATCCCTCGTTATTGCTCATAGACGAAGTAAAGTAAGAGGTAGGGATGACAGGATTTGAACCCGTGACATTTTGTACCCAAAACAAACGCGCTACCAAGCTGCGCTACATCCCTTGCAATTGGTCTACAATGTCATTGTAGAGAATCCCTGTCTTGTTTTCCACAGATTTATACAGATTTATTTTATTTTCTCTGTTGAGATACACTCGCCATTTCTTCTTTGTTTTGGTCTCATATCAGATAACATATAAAAAGAATAACCTTACTGCTCAGGCGGGCGGAAAGGGACGGGTTTTTTTTTCTTTTAGTTTTAAGAAAGGGAAAATTTGAGATATCAAATTGTTGTACATTTCAATTTGAATTAAGAATTCCGCGCACAAAACAAATGCAAATACTACATATACATCTGATCATATATGTATTACTATTATGTATTACAATAAACACTTGAATTAAAGAAGGAGGATTAGAAATGCGAGATCTAAAAACATATCTATCTGTGGCGCCAGTAATAAGTACTCTATGGTTCGGATCCTTAGCAGGTCTATTGATAGAGATCAATCGTTTTTTCCCAGATGCGTTGACATTTCCCTTTTTTTCATTCTAGTTACTAACATGGGGGGTGAAGAAGATTAAATAAATATCTGGAACTACTACCCCTCTTTTTTTTATAATTCAAAGAAGTCAGAAAAGAGAAAGAATAAAAGTGGATTCAACCTCAGTGAAATTTTGAACTCGGGACGGAGCTTCAAGTAAATTAACTTCAATTCTCTTTCTTATTCTTAATGTGGAAATCCAGTTAGGTCAACAGTATTATACAAGATGCTTAAATAAACTACTGTACTGCGATTCTAAGTATTACTTATTTTCAGTATAATTGGTTACAACACAACATTTCATAATTTGTTTCGAGTGAGCAACTTTTCTTTTTTTGTTCCTGTCTTCCGCGCTTCAAATCGGAAAATGAAAGAGTTGAGTGAATAAAAAACCAAAAGGAGGTTCATGGCCAAGGGTAAAGATGTCCGAGTACGGGTTATTTTGGAATGTACCAGTTGTGTTCGAAACAATGTTAATAAGAAATCAACAGGCATTTCCAGATATATTACTCAAAAGAATCGACACAATACGTCTAGTCGATTAGAATTGAAAAAATTCTGTCCCTACTGTCATAGACATACAATTCACAGGGAGATAAAGAAATAAATGGCATCGATGACTTGCTTGTCATTTTATACAAGGAAGATAAAAAATGACATATTAACATAATAGATATTTTTATATTTCAATTATATACTATTAATATAGTATTATATTATTAATATAATAATTTAATATAATAATTCTAATATTAGAATGTTATTATAATTATTATATATTTATATTTAATTTATTTATATATATTGAATATATTGAAATTGAAATATAAACAAGCAAAATTTCTTAATTCTAAATCATTATCATTTTTGATCCGATCAAACGAAAGAAGATTTTCAAAATAAGGAATAAACAAACCATGGATAAATCCAAGCGAATTTTTCTTAAGTCCAAGCGATCTTTTCGTCGGCGTTTGCCCCCGATTGGATCGGGGGATCATATTGATTATAGAAACATGAGTTTAATTAGTCGATTTATTAGTGAACAAGGAAAAATATTATCGAGACGGGTGAATAGATTAACTTTAAAACAACAACGATTAATTACTATTGCTATAAAACAAGCTCGTATTTTATCTCCATTACCCTTTCTTACTAATGAAAAAAAAATAGAAAAAAAGAGAGTTGGTCGTTAAAACGAAAAAGACAGGTCTTAGAATTCAAAAAAACTAGGCTTACGTTTCAATTGAATAAAAAGTCCAATCCGAACTCAAACTGATGTTTTGTTCTAAAAATCCCAAAATATGGATTTTGGTGGCGTAAGACAAAAGCGAATTAGGGAAGTTGGGGAAGAAGAATCCATCTTTTTTTTATGAAATGTTTTTTTTGCTTCATTTGACTACTTGATTATATTATCATCAATCGTATTTTAATTTCTATTCTACCTTCCCGAAATTCATTCTCTAAGGCCAAGGAATTCCATGTAAAACAGTAAAACATTTCGATGGATTCCTCCTAATCGCCTTATTTTATGTTTATGATGTCATTGGAAATCATATAAAGACAATTTCTATTTAATATAGCAAGTTGCGCAAGTATTTTACGATTAAGAAGCAACTTTCTCTTGTACAGATTGTTTATTAATCTATTATAACTAAAAGATATTGTATTCTCGCGAATTACGGCATTTATACGAATGACCCACAAACGACGCACATTCCTTTTTTGCTTATCTCTATCCCGATGGGACGAAACTAAAGCTCTGATTTTTTGTTGAATAATATTTCGAGTAAGTCTTGAATGAGCCCCGCGAAAGCTTGATGCGAATAAACGAATTTTTATTCTACGCTTTCGAGCTATATATCCTCGTTTAATTCTGGTCATTGAATACCCGAAACGTTGATGACTAACTGATTGATTTCCTTTCTTTCAGTTATTCTTTTCCCCTTTTCTATAATAACAAAACGGATTTTTCCAATGTATAAAATAATAATTCCAATGGTTTTTGCTACTCTAACCTTCCCAACCACGATTTTTTCTATAGGCATTTCACCTCGAAATAATAAATTGTATTGATACTCGGTATCAAACAAAAACATAGTAAATAAAAATGAGTAGTTAAGATAAAGAAATAGTGGGTTTCATCGTTTTTATGGTTAGTTCTTAAACGGCGAGGTCTTTTCTATACACCGGAGCCCCGTCTTTCATTTAATCAATGCTATTGTTAACTTGTACAGTTGACACTTTTTGGCTCTACCCGTTATTATCCAGTAATAGGTCTCTCACACCAAGATCTAGCTATACAGTAACGGTATTTAATTATGCGGATTGGCTGATTAGCTGACCCTTTTAGTCCGTCCGTTCTTACAAGAGTGGTGCCAGAACTTTTTTTGCTTTTTAATTTTAATATGATTATCCCCGCTTAACGGATAACAATTTACTGCCAATGGGGAATTTTTTCTCGTTTTGAAATCGAGAATTGAGGTGATTGAATTTGCACCAAGGGAAACCATAAATTTGATACACAATAGAAGGATAGAACTTTTTTTTTACTTTTTTTTTAGATAAGGAAGGGTTTTTTCATTTTATCCTATTCATCGGTACTGATCATGGGTAGTCGAAAGTTGTTTCCTTTCGTTTGTCCCAACCCCCAATCTGAACGAGTCGCACATACACCCTAGTACACGTTCCTCGGCGTTGAGGACATCCCCCAAGAGCGGGGGATTTTGTAACATTTCTGATTGGCTGTCTTGTGTTTCTAATAAGTTGTTTAATAGTTGGCATGGTAAATCGTATGCATAATGGATTGGTTTAGATCGATCCTAACCAGATGATTATAAATGCTTTCTATATCTATTAAATTGATAAATATTCTATTACTTATTCTCTTAATTTGAATTAAGAGAATAAGTAATAGAATTACGAATATAAATACCCCTAAGAAAAAAATCTCAAATCATGATTTGCGTGAAATTTCTGCTACTTTGAATTATGATTATGCAACTGCTACAAGATCAACAATTCCATGAGCTTGGGCTTCTGTTGCTGACATAAAAGTATCCCTTTCCATGTCTTCGGATACAATCCATAAGGGTTTACCTGTTCTTTGTGCATAAACCTTTGTGAGGATTTCGCGCAGTTTCAGTAGTTCTTCCGCTTCCAGGACAAATTCTGCTACCTGTCCCTCAGAATAAGCAGCACTAGGTTGATGGATCATTACCCTGATGATATAAGATAATCAAAGGCTACTCTATCTTGCACGATAAGAATAAAGACGGGATAAAGAATAACTAACAAAAAAAGATAGAATTAAACAACCGTACAGGCATTGTTTGGGCATTGCATACGGCTCCACAAGAAACTTAACTTTTTTAGTTGATCGAAGGAAAGTATAGAGCCTATCAGGCCTAGATCGGTAAATGATCCAATAACCACCCTTCTCTTGAGACTTGAGAGGAAGTTAGTTAATAAAAAACAAATACTATGGTGGCTCCGTTGCTTTATTTCATCGATGATTTAGCAATCCCAAAGTTTCTTTTTTTTTTCAATTTTCAATAAAAAATAATATAATCTTATTTTTTGTTCGTACTTTTTCATAACATTAAGAACCTTTATGGTGTGAAAACAAAAAAGTTTGCAACGCTGAAATAAGGCTCCGACAGATTAAGATAAAATCGGAAATACCCTTAATATCTCATACTACTATTTCGATAAATAATCTAATGTTAAAAAAAAACAATAAACGAATTTCTTAATATCGAATTCAAAATGCCATGCTATTATTACTTAATATATATTCATATTTTTTATGGCGAAGGCATAGTTTTGTTCTTTCAAATAAAAACCCAATGGCGCCGAGCGTGAGGGAATGCTATACGTTTGGTGATTTTTCCTCCGACCAGGATAATAGATCCCATCGAAGCGGCTAATCCCATGCATACTGTTTGTATATCCGGTCGCACATATTGCATAGTATCATAAATAGCCATTCCGGGTATTACCCATCCGCCAGGAGAGTTTATAAACAAATATAAATCTTTGGTCTCGCTTTCTGCACTAAGATATAGCATAAGAGCGATAAGTTGATTTGAGATCGCGCTATCAACCATTTGACCTAAAAAAAGTAATCTTTCTCGATAAAGTCGGTTGATTAGGATCAGATTCTATCCCTTAGGAACCGTACATGCATATTTTGATGCATACGGTTCAATAAAAATTTAGAAAAAAAAAGATCAATGTGTAGATTCCAGCCCTCCTTTTTGTGATAGTAAGTCCTTTCTAACTTCTCTTCTAACGAAAGGGTCCTTTCTTTCATTGTTTAAGAAAGATGAGTTTTGATCCGTTTATCTATAAAATCTAAAAAAGAATTCATTAAACTTATCAAACTAACTTCTCATTGATGTATTCTTTCATCGGGATCCAATTTAATTAAAATCACGATGGCATTTTCTTGTTCCTGAATGGACTTCTTAAATTCTCTTAGGTTTTGTGCTCTACTCCGAGTAAGGATCCGCCCCATTTTTATTTGCACATATAGGGCAAATTTCACCAATACTACGTCTTTTTGCTCAATTTTTTTTTTCAATCCCTTTCACGTCTTCCGTCAAATAGTTGACGCATTCGTCATATTATTTGATTGATTATGATTAGCAGTTTTAAATTGCCTGCTCTTTATTTAAAAATTTTTAAATAGAATATGCTATAACTATAAGTAGTAATCATGGATATCGTACTAATTGGGTTTTTCTCAACGGAGCCTAGCATACTTCATTTTATTGGTCCAAACAAAACAAGCCAACCATAAATTATTCTAATTGATAAGATACCTCCAAAGCATAGATTTATTTGCGTTTCATTATACTTCACGCTCCAAATTTTTGATGATTTAATCAATTTTTCTTGGGCGAAACAGAGGTTAATCCCGATCAGGGGAGGAAAACGGGGAAATCCCATATGGCCCAATATATCTGACAAGTCGCACTATATGTCAATCCAATTTTTATGGCCCCTCCCGGGAAGTTGAAAACGGACTTTTGGAACACCAATAGGCATGAAATGTAAAGACAAAAAGATTAAATACTTTATTTCACTTTGATGTGAAAGCGTAACAATGAATTTATTGTCTTAAGAATATTAATATTATATTAGCTTAAATTAGCTTAAAGATATTTAGTCTTACTTAAATATTTAATATAATATATTAATTAAATTATATAAATTATATAGTTAATTATTATATAGTTAATTATATTATAATAATTAATATTATTACAATTCTATTAATATTACAATATATATATTTTGATTTATATTTATTATTCTTCATATTTATCATATTTATTTAATTCATATTCGTTTTTATTTAGTTAATATTTTGATTAATTTTTATTCACGGATTTGCTAAGTTCATAAATAACTAAAAAAAATAAAAATACAAAGAAGACAAAATGAATAAAACCAACCAAAATCTTACGAGCAAGCGCCTTGCATTATGAAAAAATCTCCACGCATTCGCTCTTATAAAATGGGGTTAACCCCCCATTGCGTATTGGTACTTATCGAGTATAGAATAGATCTGCTTCTCTTTGTTCCTACAAACAGAATTAGGACATTATGACTAAAATATTATAAAGAATAGAAAAATATTACTCCTTTCTACAAGATAATCCACCGAAAAGAGAGGGGCCATAACATTGTTTTTTCCAGTGCAATAAAGTTACATAGTGTGTATTTTTTGTTGATAAAGGGGTATTTTCATGGGTTTGCCTTGGTATCGTGTTCATACCGTCGTATTGAATGATCCCGGTCGTTTGCTGTCTGTACATATAATGCATACAGCTTTGGTTGCCGGTTGGGCCGGTTCGATGGCTCTATATGAATTAGCAGTTTTTGATCCCTCTGATCCCGTTCTTGATCCAATGTGGAGACAAGGCATGTTCGTTATACCCTTCATGACTCGTTTAGGAATAACCAATTCGTGGGGTGGTTGGAGTATCACGGGAGGAACTATAACTAATCCCGGTATTTGGAGTTATGAAGGTGTAGCCGGGGCGCATATTGTGTTTTCTGGCTTATGCTTCTTGGCGGCTATCTGGCATTGGGTGTATTGGGATCTAGAAATATTTTGTGATGAACGTACAGGAAAACCCTCTTTGGATTTGCCTAAGATTTTTGGAATTCATTTATTTCTCTCAGGGCTGGCTTGTTTTGGGTTTGGTGCTTTTCATGTAACTGGATTGTATGGTCCTGGAATATGGGTGTCGGATCCTTATGGCCTAACCGGAAAGGTACAAGCTGTAAATCCAGCGTGGGGTGTCGAGGGTTTTGATCCTTTTGTTCCGGGAGGAATAGCTTCTCATCATATTGCAGCGGGAACATTGGGCATATTGGCAGGTCTATTCCATCTTAGTGTTCGTCCGCCCCAGCGTCTATACAAAGGATTACGTATGGGAAATATTGAAACTGTGCTTTCCAGTAGTATCGCGGCTGTCTTTTTTGCAGCTTTTGTTGTTGCTGGAACTATGTGGTATGGTTCAGCAACTACCCCGATTGAGTTATTTGGTCCCACTCGTTATCAATGGGATCAAGGATACTTCCAGCAAGAAATCTATCGAAGAGTTGGTGCTGGGTTAGCCGAAACTCAAAGTTTATCCGAAGCTTGGTCTAAAATTCCTGAAAAATTAGCTTTTTATGATTACATCGGTAATAACCCGGCAAAGGGTGGATTGTTCAGAGCAGGATCAATGGATAACGGAGATGGAATTGCAGTTGGGTGGTTAGGACATCCTATTTTTAGAGATAAAGAAGGACATGAACTTTTTGTACGTCGCATGCCCACTTTTTTTGAAACATTTCCGGTTGTTTTGGTAGACGGAGACGGAATTGTTAGAGCCGATGTTCCTTTTCGAAGGGCAGAATCAAAATATAGTGTCGAACAGGTGGGTGTAACGGTTGAGTTCTATGGGGGCGAACTAAATGGAGTCAGTTATAGCGATCCTGCTACTGTGAAAAAGTATGCTAGACGCGCTCAATTGGGTGAAATTTTTGAATTAGATCGTGCGACTTTGAAATCCGATGGTGTTTTTCGTAGCAGTCCAAGGGGTTGGTTTACTTTTGGCCATGCTTCATTTGCTTTGCTCTTTTTCTTCGGGCACATTTGGCATGGTGCTCGAACCTTGTTCAGAGATGTTTTTGCTGGTATTGATCCGGATTTAGATGCTCAAGTTGAATTTGGAGCATTCCAAAAACTTGGGGATCCAACTACAAGAAGACAGGTAGTCTGATACCATATTGATCTCTTACTTTTTGCCTCTATTTGATTTTTGTAATTTGAAATAGGATACTGAAGACTTCTTTATTTGAATCGCTGCTTTTTCTTTGACTCTTGCTCTTTGTTTTATTTGTATCTGGGAGACGCTCCTAAATAAACAGATATGGAAGCTATAATTGTAAACCACGATCGAATCTATGGAAGCTTTGGTTTATACATTTCTCTTAGTCTCGACTCTAGGAATAATTTTTTTCGCTATCTTTTTTCGAGAACCGCCTAAAGTTCCAACTAAAAAGTAAAAAGATGAAATGATTCTTTATTATCTTAATTGAAGTAAAGGGCCACCCGATATTGGGTGGCTTTTTACTTCAATTAGTCCCCGTGTTCCTCGAATGGATCTCTTAATTGTTGAGAGGGTTGCCCAAAAGCAGTATATAAGGCATACCCAGTAAAACTTACAAGTAAACCAGATATAGAGATGGCGACTAGGGTTGCTGTTTCCATTATTATATAATGTCATGATCCCAGTAGATCTATGATAAGATCATTTATTTAGAGCGGAATGGTATACAAAGTCAACAGATCTCAATTAATACAAAATAGGATTTATGGGTACACAAAGCGTTGATGGTAGTTCTAAATCTGTTCCAAAACGAACTAATGTAGGGGGTTTATTGAAACCATTGAATTCGGAATATGGTAAAGTAGCTCCCGGGTGGGGAACTACTCCTTTAATGGGTGTCGCAATGGCTCTATTTGCGATATTCCTATCTATTATTTTGGAGATTTATAATTCTTCCGTTTTATTGGATGGAATCTCAATGAATTAGATTCACAAGAACTACTAAATCTTAGCTTTGCAATACAAAGTGAAGCGTTTGTGTCTCGGATTTTTTAGTCTAGTCTATATTTGGTAGTTCGATCGTGGAATTTCTTTTTTTCTGTATTTCTGGAATATGAGTGTGCGACTTGTTATAATGGATCCTATTGATAGTACAGAGAACGGGTCTGTCATCTTGATAGAGATGGTTTTTTAGTCCGTCAGATATTTATTATAGTATCTTATCTGGAGCACGGAAAATATGAAATAGATTTTGAAGTATTCGAACTATGATTCAGACTTAATATTCAATCCCGTGACCGGATTTAAAAAAATTTCAAAGAGTTAGAAGGTATAAATTGAAAGATTTTTCGTCTTTAAAATTTCTTTGTTTATGTTTATTTTGATCAAGGGAGAAACCTTTCTTTGGATTTATAGTCATTATATTTATTCATTGACATTGATAAGTGATGATACAACGGTTCTTAACTCAGGGAATCTTTGCTTTGTACTTAAATTGAGTTTGAAATGAAAGTTTTATTGAATCATCGTGGTTCTAAGATGAATCTGAGGTTTCTAATCGATTTATAGGATCTTAACAATAAAATTCCTATCAATCAATAATTAAAGAAGATAACAGTAAGGCTGCATTACATATTATATTCCATATAAATAAAAAAATACTCAAAAAATAGGTAAATAGAAGATTCAAGAGGCCTCTAATGATCAACATCAAGAGATGAATGAGCCAACTTGATATTTTGGCATTATAACCACAAAAAGAAAAAGAGTTTTCGGATTTTTCTTTTTTTGTACGTCATCTTAGAGACTATTAACTATTAATTGAATCATAGGAGTAAGACGTTTCTATTATATATATCCGTTTCAACTAATATTTTTGTAGTTCTGTTTGAGCGGTACGAGATGAAATTCTCATATACGGCTCTCAGGGGGGGGAGTTTTTCTGGTTTACCTATCTCAATAAAGTCTATGATTGGTTCGAAGAACGTCTCGAGATTCAGGCGATTGCAGACGATATAACTAGTAAATATGTCCCTCCTCATGTTAACATATTCTATTGTTTGGGAGGAATTACGCTTACTTGTTTTTTAGTGCAAGTAGCTACGGGGTTTGCTATGACTTTTTACTATCGTCCGACTGTTACTGAGGCTTTTGC